ATATATAGGAAACTCAAAATTTTAAATCATGGATACATATATATCCTTAACATACTCAAGCGGCTCCCATTATTGGTATCAAACCAATAGCGATTCATACAAGCTAAATCTTCTAATCGATAATTAGGCCAAAAAAAGAACTTTAATTTCATTAATTCATTTTTTTTTCTGTCAAAATGTTTACTTTCATCCAAAAATTGACTCCAGTTTTTTATCTTGTTTTCCTTGCAAAATACTGTATTTCTATGCACACCATTCCTAGTCGTTAAATTCAAATTGAAAGAAATTAGAATTCTCAATTCTCTACGACGTCTAGACGATAAAATTTTTTCGGGAACAAGCAAATCATAAATCTTTTTGTCTCTATTTAGAGTTTTTCTTTTATGGCTTGGAATGGATTCATTAAAATTATTCTTAGTAACATTTTTTAGTTTTCGGTATCTTTGATTACTTTGATGTTTATTTTTATGAACCAATGAAATACCTATGATTTGATACATAAAAAACTGTCCGTCATTTTTTACAGATAGACGGGTACGTTCCATAATTAATATTCTATTTTTGATTAATTCTGTAAGATCCAAACGCTCAATCATTATATCCAGATTCATTTCTTTCCTTTTAATATTGGATAGAACAATTTTTCTTACTTTTATCAGGTTAAGCAGGAGACCGTATGCCGGGATATTATCTATCATTTTTTGATTCAATTTATTCACACGTCCATTCCATTGTAATTGCAAGGGAAATTCTCCTTTAAGGACGATTCTTAGTTTTCGGATCGGTTGTAAAAAAGATTCTTCAATATTGTTTTGATTCTTTAATTTAAAATATTGTTTTGAATTTGATGGGCTAAAATTTAAAAAATCCTCATCGTTTTCTTGCTTTTCAACTTGCTTTCCAAAAAAATACTCATCCTCTTCTTCCTTTACATCCTCATCCTCTTCTTCCTTTACATTGATATTTTTATTTTCAACTTGCTTTCCAAAAAAATACTCATCCTCTTCTTCCTTTACATCCTCATCCTCTTCTTCCTTTACATTGATATTTTTATTTTCACTAAAATTTGGATTTATATTCAAATTAAAAAGAAGTAATTTGCTTGGGATAAACCAAGGTTTCTTTTTATATTTATCATAAAGTATCACAAACTCTGGAAAGAAAACAACTTTCGGAGTCGATGTGAATCGATTTAATATTAAGATTTTTTCATTCATTCCCATCCAATCAAAAAACATTACCATCCAATCAAAAAAGACCCTTTTGTATTTGTAATTGATTTCGGAATTTGAATGAATCGGAAGATAAAAAAGACCATCATTATGAATTTTATCAATTTTTTGGTCCTTATTAGGTTTAGGTTTAGCCTTAATATTTTTTTTAATTTTACAAACCAAATATTTTCTATCTGGATTTTTTTCCATATATATAATATAACTATCACTTTTTCCTAGATAATTATTGATAGGAATATTCTTGAGTATGTTAAAAAATTTTTCTTTATTTCTGGTGGAATTTTCTTGGTTCTTATTTGTTTCTAATGATGATCTATAAATACAGGAGTTCTTCTTAGTTTCAGAATTAATATATTTATATGATAAAAGATCATATCTATAGGTTTTTTGAAAATTATCCTCTTTATTTTCAAATAAATATACTTTCGAATTTTGTTTTTTTTTGTAATCCACTAATGGGTCTTTTTCATAGGAATACCATTTGTTTAAATCTTTATTTTCAGACGTATGGGATTGATTGATTCCGTTTCTCCATTTTTGTGGGACTAATCTAGACCATGTAATCTGAGATAAATCGTATTGATAATCACCTCTTAACCAGTTTTTCCATGGATTCATTCCATAATTTGGAAGTTTCTTATGTCTTAATTCGGAATGAAATATTCCTTGTCTTCCAAAAAAATCCTTTATTTCAGTCTTAAGAAAAAAAGACGGTCGATTATATTGAAGAATAGATCTTAACTTATTGAAGTTAATAACTTGGCTTTGCGATAATTTAAAAAATACATAGTTTTGTGACAAGTAAGATAAGTCAATATGGGGCTTCCCCTTACTATTTCTAAGATTATCAAAAGCCCTTTTTATAGTCATAGGCAAAATAAAATCGCCTTTATTTTGTTTTGTTTTATTAATGCTTTCTTGATTTGGTTCGTTATTGTAAATGTCTTTAGCAAGAATTTTTTTTGTTGATGCGATAAAAAGTTGTAGAACGATTCTCCGCATATTAATGATACATAGAAAGATATCTATGTATATTTTTTCAATGAAAAATTTAACTATTAATTGAATATTTTTTCTTTTAAATATTTTCCCAATTTTTGTCGGTGATTCTCCATTATTATTTTTATTTATTCTTGGCCTTTCTTTTTTTTTCTCTTTTTTCATTATTTCTATTTGATTTCTGATTGTGCTTCTTCTATCAATCCTATTTTGCATTTCTTCTTCCGCCTCTGAATAATTTGTCCAACCTGTAGATCGAATTTTAC